TCCTATGGATGAAGACATGATATTTCTGGACCCCATTGAGTTTCATTCAGAGGAGAAACCTTATAAAGATCGTATCGACTTTTATCAAAAAAAGACAGGATTACCGGAAGCTGTTCAAACGGGCATAGGTCAGCTAAACGGTATTCCCATAGCAGTTGGGGTCATGGATTTTCAGTTTATGGGGGGTAGTATGGGATCCGTAGTAGGGGAGAAAATAACCCGTTTGATCGAGTATGCTACCCACCAATTTCTACCCCTTATTATAGTATGTGCTTCCGGGGGGGCACGCATGCAAGAAGGAAGTCTGAGCTTGATGCAAATGGCTAAAATATCTTCTGCTTTATATGATTATCAATCAAAAAAAAAGTTATTCTATATATCCATCCTTACATCTCCCACTACTGGTGGGGTGACAGCCAGCTTTGGTATGTTAGGAGATATTATTATTGCCGAACCAAATTCCTATATTGCATTTGCAGGTAAAAGAGTAATTGAACAAACATTGAATAAGACAGTACCCGAAGGTTCACAGGTGTCTGAATATTTATTCCATAAGGGCTTATTTGATCCAATCGTACCACGTAATCTTTTAAAAGACGTTATTAGTGAATTTTTTAAACTCCACACTTTCTTTCCTTTGAATTAAAATTCACTCAAATAGTTAGTTATTTTTTTTATTTAAATTTTATAGAAAGTAATAATCAGCAAGATAAAAAATTTATTCCTTACGCGAGAACGGGCGGGATAAATAAAAAACATTTCATGTTCTTTTCTTATAGATAGTATGTATAATTCAAATCGAAATATGAATCTTTATATATTTATTATCTATTCTATATCTATCTTCCTGAACTTTTCGTTTTACTAAGAATCCCGGTTGGATCGGATTCGAACGAATCTTTCGGTAATTAATAAATCCCTTCTTTTCTTTAGAAAATTAAAATGAAATTAAAAGACAATCAAAAAATAAGAAATAAAGACTACAAAAAAAATAGATTATCATACATATAGTTCATATTTCTACATAAACTATATGAATAAGGCTATTTATTTATTAAATTATTCAGTTAGTAGGTTATTCGATATACTTAGTATAAATTATAATAATATTAAATAATATTATAATATACGAATTCGAATTTTTAGAAGATTATTTATAATATAAGATGTCCCTATTTTATAACAACGTAACAATTAATGTAACAATAATATGACAATTCTAAATTTACCCTCTATTTTTGTCCCCTTAGTGGGCCTAGTAATTCCAGCATTTGCAATGGCTTCTTTATTTCTTCATGTACAAAAAAACAAGATTGTTTAAATTCGCCGGGACAAAATATAATTCATTGTTTTAATAAGTAATTAGACTTGCATCATTATAACACAAATACAAATAATATAAGTTAAAAAATTAGTCAAATATTCTACCCTATTTGACTTCCCACGAACATAAATGAACGAACGCTAACGAATTCTAGCTATTTTCAACTCAACTAGATACGAAGTTATTAAATGGGGGGTCAGGTCATATGGTTATATGTAAATATCTAGAATAAGATGAGATGCCATTTTTGTGAAGGTTCATATCATATAATAAAAGTGCTAGTTGATGAGCGTTACTTCGTAAACAAAACAAAAATAGGAAAGTCAAATTGGGATTATTCTATCAATTCCAATAAAATGCAACTCAATCTAGTATGAATTGGCGATCAGACCGTATATGGATAGAACTTATAACAGGCTCCCGAAAAATAATTAATTTCTATTGGGCCTTTATCCTTTTTTTAGGTTCGTTAGGATTCTTAGTGGTTGGAATTTGTAGTTATCTAGATAGTAATTTTAGATCTTTATTTCCATATCAACAAATCCTTTTTTTTCCACAAGGAATCGTGGTGTCCTTCTATGGGATAGCAGGTCTCTTTATTAGTTCCTATTTGTGGTGCATAATTTCGTGGAATATAGGTAGTGGTTATGATAGATTCGATAGAAAAGAAGGAACAGTTTGTATTTTTCGTTGGGGATTTCCCGGAAAAAATCGTCGTATCTTTCTCCGATTCCTTATGGAGGATATTCAGGCCATACGAATCGAAGTTAAAGAAGGTATTTATACTCGTATTGTCTTTTTCCTTTATATGGAAATCAGGGGACAGGGGTCTATTCCATTAATTCATATTGATGAGAATTTGACTCCACGAGAAATTGAACAAAAAGTAGCGGAATTGGCCTATTTCTTGCGTGTACCAATTGAAATGAAATGAAGAATTGTTATTTTTTTTTATTATTTCGTCTTCATTTGTTGAGAGGGACTTTGATTCTATTTCTGTGTTCTTTATAGATTAAAAGCCTAACAAAAACAAAATACTTTGTACGTAGTGGATTCCTTAACAATTCATTAAATGAAAAAATGACAAAAAATAAAGTCTTTATTCGCATTCTATCTCTTATATCTTTAGTATTTTTAGTATTTTTTACCTGGTGGAGCTCTCTCTCATTTAAAAAA